AAGAAAGGAGAAAGCGCGAATAGACATAGCAGAGGCCTGGGATACCATTCCATTTGCGCAAGTAATAAGAGGTTCCATGTTACTAACTCAATCTATTTTTAGAAAATATATTCTATTACCTTCATTGATAATTGCAAAAAATATTGGACGTATATGCCTATTGCAACTTCCTGAATGGTCTGAGGATTTACAGGAATGGAATACAGAGATGCATGTTAAATGTACCTATAATGGTGTTCCGTTATCAGAAACAGAATTTCCGAAAAATTGGTTGACAGACGGTATTCAGATAAAAATATTATTTCCTTTCTGTCTGAAACCTTGGCACAAATCGAAACTAAGATCCTCTCAGAAAGATCTAATGAAAAAGAAAAAAGAAAAAGATGATTTTTGTTTTTTAACAGTTTGGGGAATGGAAGCTGAACTTCCTTTTGGTTCGCCCCGAAAACGACCTTCCTTTTTTAAACCCATTTTCAAGGAACTTGAAAGAAAAATTGGAAAATTTAAAAAGCAGTATTTTCGAGTTCTAATAGTTTTTAAAGCAAAAACAAAATTACTTCGAAAAGTATCAAAAGAAACAAAAAAACGGGTTATCAAAAGTGTTCTTTTTATAAAAAAAATAATAAAAGAACTTTCAAAAGTAAATCCAATTCTATTATTTCGATTAAGAGAAGTAGAAGTATATGAATCGAGTGAAATTAAAGAAAAAAAAGATTCTATAATCAGCAATCAGATAATTCACGAATCATTTAGTCAAATTGCATCTCCGAGTTCAACAAATTCTTCATTGACAGAAAAAAAAATGAAGGATCTGACTGATAGAACAAGTACAATTCGAAATCAAATAGAAAGAATCACAAAAGAGAAAAAAAAAGTAACTCCAAAAATAAATAATATTAGTCCTAACAAAACAAGTTATAATCCTAAAAGATTCGAAAAATGGCAAATATTAAAAAAAAGAAATGCTCGATTAATTTCTAAATTACCCCTTTTTTTGAAATTTTTCATTGAAAGAATATACACAGAAATATTTTTATCTATCATTAATATTCCCAAAATGAATACAGAACTTTTTCTTGAATCAAGAAAAAAAATTATTGATAAATCCATTTACAATAAGGAAAGAAAACAAGAAATAATTAATAAAAAAAATAAAAATCCAATTGCCTTTATTTCGACTATAAAAAAGTCACTTGATAATATTAGTAATAGTAAAAAAAATTCACCTATTTTTTATGACTTATCATACATGTCACAAGCATATGTATTTTACAAATTATCACAAATCCAAGTCAGTAACTCGTATAAATTTAGCTCTGTTTTTCAATCTCAAGGAATCCCTTTTTTTCTTAAGCCTGAAATAAAGGATTCTTTTGAAACACAAGGAATGGTTCAGTCGGAATTAGGAGATAAGAAACTTCCGAGTTATGAAATGAATCAATGGAAAAACTGGTTAAGAGGACATTATCAATACGATTTATCTCAGATCAGATGGTCTAGATTAATACCAGAAAAGTGGCGAAATACAGTTCATCAGCGTCGTATAGCTAAAAAATCAAATTTTAGCAAAAAGCATTCATATGAAAAAGACCAAGTAATTGGTTCCAAAAAACAAAACCAATTTGAAGTATATTCATTATCTAATCAAAAAGATAATTTTCAAAAATACTATAGATATGATCTTTTATCATATAAATTTCTTAATTATGAAAATAAAACGGAATGCTTTTCTCCCTTTCAAGGACATAAGAACCAAGAGCTTTCTTATAACACGCATAAAGAAAGCCTTTTTGATATGCTGAGAAACATCCCTATCAATAATTTTCTAGGAAAGGTCGATATTCGCTATATGGAAAAAACGGCCGATAGAAAATATTTTGATCGGAAAATTATCAATTTTTATCTTAGACAAAAAGTCGATATTGAGGCCTGGATCACGATCGATACCAATAGGAATCAAAATACTCAAATTCGTACTAATAATTATCAAATAATTCATAAAAAAGATCTTTTTTATCTTATGATTCCAGAAATCAATCCACCAAACTCTCACAAAGTTTTTTTTGATTGGATGGGAATGAATGAAAAAATACTAAAGCGTCACATATCGAATCTGGAACTTTGGTTCTTCCCAGAACTTGTGTTACTTTATAATGCCTATAAAACGAAACCTTGGTTTATACCAAGAAAATTACTTCTTTTAAATTTGAATAGAAATGAAAATAGTAGTGAAAATAAAAAGATCAATGAAAAGAAAAAAGGAATTTTTTTGATACCATCGAATAAAAAGCATCGAAATCAAGAAGAAAAAGAACCCACAAGTCGAGGAGATCTTGGATCCGTTCTCTCACAACAAAAAGATCTTGAAGAAAATTCTGCAAGATCAGACATGAAAAAAGCGAAAAAGAAAAAACAATACAAAAGCAACACGGAAGCAGAACTAGATTCCTTCCTGAAACGTTTTTTTCTTTTTCAATTAAGATGGGACGATACTTTGAATCAAAGAATGATGAATAATATCAAGGTATGTTGTCTCCTGCTTAGACTGATAGATCCAAAAAAAATTACTATCTCCTCGATTCAAACGAGAGAAATTTGTTTGGATATAATGCTGATTCAGAAGAATTTAACTCTTACAGAATTGATGAAAAAGGGAGTATTGATTATAGAACCCATTCGTCTGTCTGGAAAAAACGATGGCCAGTTTATTATGTATCAAACCATAGGTATTTCGTTGGTTCATAAGAGTAAACACCAAACTAATAAAAAATACCAAGAACAAAGATATGTTTCTAAGAATAATTTTGATGAAACTATTTCAGCACATCAAAGAATAACTGGAAATAGAGACAAAAATCATTTTGATTTGCCTGTTCCTGAAAATATTTTATCGTTTAGACGTCGTAGAAAATTGAGAATTCTAAATTGTTTCAATTCAAAGAATAGAAATGGTGGAGATAGAAATCCAGTATTTTGGAATGGAAAGAACGGAAAAAACAGCAGCCAAGTTTCGCATGACAGTAAGCATCTTGATAGAGAGAAAAAGAAATTAATGAAATTAAAGCTCTTTCTTTGGCCTAAGTATCGATTAGAGGATTTAGCTTGTATGAATCGTTATTGGTTTGATACCAATAATGGCAGTCGTTTCAGTATGTTAAGGATACATCTGTATCCACGATTGAAAATTCGTGGATAATACACTTTTTCTATATATCCTATACCCTATATATAATATAGGGTATATGAAAATATAATATATAATATAGGGTATATGAAAGCAAACAAATACACAGATCACATGCCTTGTCTCACATTTCATTCTAATATCCAATTAGAAATAAATGATGGCTCAATTAGATCTCGAAATGAATCAACAAAAACTTCTTCGTTTTAAATCGAAATTCTTCGATGCGAAAATGTACCAATCCTTTTCTATCCCTATCTAAATCCAATTTCAAATTGAATTGAGTGATTTGAATTCAGAAAATTAGGAGTTCATAAATAAATTCGGATTAGATTATTGTATATATCACATTCAAATTAATGGCATTATTATTACTGATCGGTAAAATCCATATTTTTAAAAAGGGAAAGGGGATTTTTTTATGGTAAAAAATTCATTCATTTCGGTTATTTCTCAAAAAGAAAACGAAGAAAACAGGGGGTCTGTTGAATTTCAAGTATTCAGTTTCACGACTAAGATAAGGAGACTTACTTCACATTTGGAATTGCACAAAAAAGACTCTTCATCTCAGAGGGGTTTGCGGAAAATTTTGGGAAAACGTCAACGACTGCTGGCCTATTTGTCAAAAAAAAATAGAGAACGCTATAAAGAATTAATTGGCGAGTTGAATATTCGAGAGATAAAAACTCGTTAATTTGAAGCGTGATACCATTTGAGCTTAGTCGTTTCAATTTTGATGAACTTCTTTTTACTTTCAGCAATGCATGGGAAGAATGACTCGGGAAAAAACTTATGATTGCACCAACTACAAGAAAAGACCTCATGATAGTCAATATGGGCCCTCACCACCCATCAATGCATGGTGTTCTTCGACTGATCGTTACTCTCGATGGTGAAGATGTTATTGAATGTGAACCAATATTGGGTTATTTACATAGAGGGATGGAGAAAATTGCGGAAAATCGAACAATTATACAATATTTGCCTTATGTAACACGTTGGGATTATTTAGCTACTATGTTCACAGAAGCAATAACCGTAAATGGACCCGAACAGCTAGGCAATATTCAAGTACCTAAAAGGGCTAGCTATATCAGAGCTATTATGTTGGAGTTGAGTCGTATCGCTTCCCATTTGTTATGGCTTGGCCCTTTTATGGCAGATATTGGGGCACAGACCCCTTTCTTCTATATTTTGCGAGAACGAGAATTGATATATGACCTATTCGAAGCTGCTACCGGTATGCGCATGATGCATAATTATTTTCGTATCGGAGGAGTAGCTGCTGATCTACCTCATGGCTGGATAGATAAATGTTTGGATTTTTGCGATTATTTTTTAACCGGGGTTGCTGAATATGAAAAGCTTATTACACGGAATCCTATTTTTTTAGAACGAGTTGAAGGCGTAGGCATTATTGGCGCAGAAGAAGCACTAAATTGGGGTTTATCAGGACCAATGCTACGGGCTTCCGGAATACAATGGGATCTTCGTAAAGTTGATCGTTATGAGTGTTACGACGAATTTGATTGGGAGATTCAATGGCAAAAGGAAGGGGATTCATTAGCTCGGTATTTAGTACGAATCAGTGAAATGACAGAATCCATAAAAATTATCCAACAGGCTCTGGAAGGAATTCCAGGGGGACCCTATGAGAATTTAGAAATCCGACGCTTTGATAGAATAAAAGACCCTGAATGGAATGATTTTGACTATCGATTTATTAGTAAAAAACCTTCTCCAACTTTTGAATTGTCCAAGCAAGAACTTTATGTAAGAGTCGAAGCGCCAAAAGGAGAATTGGGAATTTTTCTGA